AACCGGGATCAATTTCCTTACGATACTTAGTTGACATTCATCAAAAGGATCTAATGAATTATGAGTTCAATAGATCCTGTTTAGCAGAAAGACGGATATTCCTTGCTCATTATCAGACAATCACTTATTCACAAACCTCGTGTGGGGCTAATAGTTTTCATTCCCCATCTCCTCATGGAAAACCCTTTTCGCTCCGCTTAGCCCTATCCCCTTCTAGAGGTATTTTAGTGATAGGTTCTATAGGAACTGGACGATCCTGTTTGGTCAAATACCTAGCGACAAACTCCTATGTTCCTTTCATTACGGTATTTCCGAACAAGTTCCTGGATGACAAGCCTAAAGGTTATCTTATTGATGATATCGATATTGATGATAGTGACGATATCGATATTGATGATAGTGACGATATTGATGATAGTGATGATGACCTTGATATTGATACGGAGCTGCTAACTATGTATATGACGCCGAAAATAGACCGATTTGATATCACCCTTCAATTCGAATTAGCAAAAGCAATGTCTCCTTGCATAATATGGATTCCAAACATTCATGATCTGCATGTGAATGAGTCGAATTACTTATCCCTCGGTCTATTAGAGAACTATCTCTCCAGGGATTGTGAAAGATGTTCCACTGGAAAGATTCTTGTTATTGCTTCGACTCATATTCCCCAAAAAGTGGATCCCGCTCTAATAGCTCCGAATAAATTAAATACATGCATTAAGATACGAAGGCTTCTTCTTCCACAACAACGAAAGCACTTTTTCATTCTTTCATATACTAGGGGATTTCACTTGGAAAAGAAGATGTTCCATACTAACGGATTCGGGTCCATAACCATGGGTTCCAATGCGCGAGATCTTGTAGCACTTATCAATGAGGCCCTATCAATTAGTATTACACAGAAGAAATCCATTATAGAAACTAATACAATTAGATCAGCTCTTCATAGAAAAACTTGGGATTTTCGATCCCAGATAAGATCGGTTCAGGATCATGGGATCCTTTTCTATCAGATAGGAAGGGCTGTTACACAAAATGTACTTCTAAGTAATTGCCCCATAGATCCTATATCTATCTATATGAAGAAGAAATCATGTAAGGGAGGGGATTCTTATTTGTACAAATGGTACTTCGAACTTGGAACGAGCATGAAGAAATTCACGATACTTCTTTATCTTTTGAGTTGTTCTGCCGGATCGGTCGCTCAAGATCTTTGGTCTTCATCCAGACACGATGAAAAAGATTGGATCACTTCTTATGGATTCGTTGAGAATGATTCTGATCTAGTTCATGGCCTATTACTATTATTACTATTAGAAGTAGAAGGCGCTCTGGCGGGATCCTCACGGACAGAAAAATATTGCAGTCAGTTTGATAATAATCGAGTGACATTACTTCTTCGGTCCGAACCAAGGAATCAGTTAGATATGATGCAAAATGGATCTTGTTCTATCGTTGATCAGAGATTTCTATATGAAAAATACGAATCGGAGTTTGAAGAAGGGGAAGGGGCCCTTGATCCGCAACAGATAGAGGAGGATTTCTTCAATCACATAGTTTGGGCTCCTAGAATATGGCGCCCTTGTGGCAATCTATTTGATTGTATCGAAAGGCCCACGGAATTGGGATTTCCCTATTGGACTGGGTCATTTCGGGGCAAATGGATCATTTATCATAAAGAGGATGAGCTTCAAGAGAATGATTCGGAGTTCTTGCAGAGTGGAACCATGCAGTACCAGACACGAGATAGATCTTCCAAAGAACAAGGCTTTTTTCGAACAAGCCAATTCATTTGGGACCCTGCGGATCCATTCTTTTCCCTATTCAAAGATCAGCCCTCTGTCTCTGTGTTTTCACGTCGAGAATTCTTTGCAGATGAAGAGATGTCAAAGGGGCTTATTGCTTCCCAAACAAACCCTCCTACATCTATATATAAACGCTGGTTCATCAAGAATACGCAAGAAAAGCACTTCGAATTGTTGATTCATCGCCAGAGATGGTTTAGAACCAATAGTTCATTATCTAATGGATCTTTCCGTTCTAATACTCTATCCGAGAGTTATCAGTATTTATCAAATCTGTTCCTATCTAACGGAACGCTATTGGATCAAATGACAAAGACATTGTTGAGAAAGAGATGGCTTTTCCCGGATGAAATGAAACATTTGATTCATGTAACAGGAGAAAGATTCCCCATTCCTTAGCCGTAAAGATATGTGCCCATGAAAAGGGGATGAAGTGGAACAGAATTGGCCGGATGGTAGAGTCGTGGAAACACTTGTTTCTTCCATCTTTTTGGCCTTAGCTCCATGGAACAATATGCTACTGCTGAAACATGGAAGAATTGAAATCTTAGATCACTATGTGTGGATGATATGAACTGCCTAAACAAGAATTCTTGAACGGCGAAAGAGCCTATTACTCGCTACATCAAACAATTTCTACTAATGAAACCATGTAAATCCATCGGAAAATACGCATGTCCGCTGAAATG